AATTGAGCGTTTCTTATCACAACCCTTCTTCGTGGCAGAAGTATTTACTGGTTCTCCAGGGAAATATGTTGGTCTTGGAGAAACAATTAGGGGGTTTCAATTGATCCTTTCCGGAGAATTAGACGGTCTTCCCGAGCAGGCCTTTTATTTGGTGGGTAACATCGATGAAGCTACCGCGAAAGCTATGAACTTAGAAGTGGAGAGCAAATTGAAGAAATGACCTTAAATCTTTGTGTACTGACTCCTAATCGAATTATTTGGGATTCAGAAGTGAAAGAAATCATTTTATCTACTAATAGTGGCCAAATTGGCGTATTACCAAACCACGCCCCTATTGCCACGGCTGTAGATATAGGTCTTTTGAGAATACGCCTCAACGACCAATGGTTAACGGTGGCTCTGATGGGTGGTTTCGCTAGAATAGGTAATAATGAGATCACCATTTTAGGAAATGATGCGGAGATGAGTACTGACATTGATCCGCAAGAAGCTCAGCAAGCTCTTGAAATAGCTGAAGCTAACTTGAGTAGAGCTGAGGGTAAGAGACAAGCAATTGAAGCGAATCTAGCTCTCAGACGAGCTAGGACACGAGTAGAGGCTGTAAATGCTATTTCCTCCTAGTCAAGTCAATACATCAAAATAATCAAAAGAAGTTCTTTAGAACTGTATTATTATACACCACATTTTTATTCTGCCAATTGAACACAATCAAGTCTAATCTGATATAACGAAAAAAAAAAAAGAAAATGGGTAGAAAAACTTATTAGATATCACTCAATTGGCTTCGGTATCTAATAAGTTCTACCTACTATTGGATTTGAACCAATGACTCCCGCCGTATGAAAGCAATACTCTAACCACTGAGTTAAGTAGGTTATTTATCACCAAAAAAAGGACCCATCACTTATAGGATTATAAGTGGAATATTATTTCTAAGCAATACCAATCTGTTAACAGTAGACGGATCAGAGAGCTATCATGTGGGATTATGGAATATCCATCTTGACAAGAAATTATCCATATGTTAATATATCTATGACAAGGGCTATAGCTCAGTTAGGTAGAGCACCTCGTTTACACGTGCGCCAATGCTTTTCAAGGGAGCCCATTATGCAATGCAAGAAACATAATTGATCTTAATTGACAAATCGATGTCTTACTCCATAGATTCGAGGGAACAAGAGAACAATAGCCTGACAAATATTGGGTTGGTCCGATTCAGGTGCGAATTCAGGTGCCAAATCAAATAGAACCCGCCATTGATTTGATAGTTGATAAGGTAAATACCCAGTCCATTCAATGCTAGGCATAATGAGTATAAGGGCCTCAAAATAACCTTTTTTCGTCCTATGAACTTTAAGGTGTATGAAGTCTCATATTCGACTCTTGCAGCGTAGCGATAGAGACTCCATCTAACTTAGTTTGATCTAGGCCGAAGGCAGACCTAAGTCAAGGTAACCCTTCTTTGAAACACTTTGGTATTGCTCCTAGATCAGAATACAAATGATGAATCAGAGCACATGGAGCCATCTCATTATTTTCCTGTAAAGAAAAATATGGTGGACTAACTGATCTTTACATCAGTTTATGAAAGAGCCCAATGCAACAAAATGCATGTTGGGTCTTTGAAACAGTTCGAATCATTTCGATAATAATCAGTTTGATCTGTTTTACCGAGAAGGTCTACGGTTCGAGTCCGTATAGCCCTAATACATTCTATTTTAGTTTAGTATAGTTTTCATTTCCTCATTAGTACTTGTTTATAGACTGGCCGGTTGGTTGGTCCAAAAGTATTACCACATGTTCATGTAAATACATAGGGACAGGAAAATAAAAACAATAAATAAAAAACAATAATTCATTCCAATAGATCTAATCAGTATTTGTAAAATCTCGGATAAAATACTCATCTTCCTTCATTAATCTTCGTGGATGGATTACATATGACCTTTTTCCTCTTTTCCTGTCCATGATTAAAGAGTTAGTGATACATTTTTGCGTTGGTATATCGAATCCGGTCAATTTATGAAGTGAGAATCATGACATGATTCTGTCTAAAAACTTCAACAGTCACATAGATCTAGGACCTATTTTTTTCTTGTATTTGTTTTGTGGAGTCGCCTGACTAATCGCTTTTTGGCAGAACAACAACCCCAATTGATTGATTCAGAGATAATGCAGAGATAATGAATTGGTCCTAAATGTATCAATTTCCTTCTTCTATATTCTATGAGTTGAGTTGATTTTGGGATTTGGTCTGTCAAATCATTCGATAATGTCTAATTCTTTCTATTAGAAGTATCTTTCTTATGTAGATTAGATAATTTACGATTCCGTCTATTATACCACTCTGTGGTATGTTTCATTGTGTAATGTAGGTTTGCTGTAAAACAAACCTTTTTCTTGTAGTGAAATCCAACCCATCGGGTGGTCTTACTATTACTAAGTGTTATTGCCGTAACAAAACAAAGAAGTATTTTGGTTCATTCCAAATCGCGAT